GGGACTTGAACCCTCACGATTTTTGAAATCGACGGATTTTCCTCTTACTATAAATTTCATTGTTGCCGGTATTGACATGTAGAATGGGACTCTATCTTTATTCTCGTCCGACAGTTCTTCAAAAGATCTATCAGATTATGGAGTGAATGGTTTGATCAATGGATATTCGATTCTTTCTTCAATATGGAATCGATTCATACCAATTCTTCTGTATTATGTATACAGGTTTATCCTTCATCTTTTCTGAAGTTTCGATAGAAGGATTCCTCTACCAATGTAAGACAATCAACTCCATTCGTTAGAACAACTTTCATCGAGTCTCTGCACCTATCCTTTTTTATTTTCGCTTTCTGAACCTTTGTTTGTTTTCGGAAAACGTGATTTGGCTCAGGATTACCCATTTTTATTAATTCCAGGGTTTCTCTGAATTTGAAAGTTATCACTTAGTAAGTTTCCATACCAAGGCTCAATTCAATTAAGTCCGTAGCGTCTACCGATTTCGCCATATCCCCCTTTTTGAGATGAAAATCTCATTGTGATCTCGTTCCCTTTTTTCTTTCATTTATAGCGGAACAGTTGAATTCATTAGATAGATGGCGATTCCTGTCTCGAAAAAGTGTTTTCTCCTCTTTGTCTTTGATTTCTTGTCTATCTTCTTTCATATTCTATATCTATAGGAGGCTCATATTTGGTCCAATCAAAAAATATTTTATCATCTCTGTATCCGCAATTCAATATAGGTGGATACATACCCTAAACATATGTCTCTCTTCCACTCCTTTCCTCAAAAAATTTCAAATACTTGAACGGTCGATTCTTTTTTTTTTTTATTTTTTAATAATATAATAAAAAATATTAAAAAAAATATTTAATTGTGATAAAAAATTTGAAATTATATATCGCTACATTAATAGTTATGTTCTATAATATAATATTTAACAGTTATTTGAAATTCTATATTCTATTCTTTAATCTTTAAATTATTAATTAATATTTTCATAATCATAATAGCGAATATGAATAGCCAAGAATTTAAATAGTTAATAGCAAAATTCTGAGAGTGAATTCTTATGTATGTCGAATTTATTTTATGTGAGCCTGCTTAGCTCAGAGGTTAGAGCATCGCATTTGTAATGCGATGGTCATCGGTTCGATTCCGATAGTCGGCTTTTCTCTATTTATTTTATTCGATGTTTTACATGATTGATAATGCATTTTTGAAATCAAAGAATATTGAAAAAAAAAAAAAGTGTCTTCCTCTTTTCGCAAAAGCCTTTCTTTTTTATGTTATAGGAATTTCCAACTATCTCATAAAAAGAATCCTTTTATTTTTCTATATATAGAATATAAAGATAAAGAAAAGGATATTTATCCAACTCATCCATCTCATTATTCTTTAATAGAATAATACTTCAGTAAATTTGGCTTTATTTAGAATTTAGTTCATTTTTAGTTTAGATTTATTCTGTAGAATGAAATTTCATCAATAAGAATTAATAATAATAATTAAATATAAATAAGAAGAAGGAGTCTTTATGTCGCGTTACCGAGGTCCTCGTTTCAAAAAAATACGTCGCCTGGGGGCTTTACCAGGGCTAACTAATAAAAGGCCCAGAGCTGGAAGTGATCTTAGAAACCAATCGCGTTCCGGGAAAAAATCCCAATATCGTATTCGCCTAGAAGAAAAACAAAAATTGCGTTTTCATTATGGTCTTACAGAACGACAATTACTTAAATACGTTCGTATCGCCGGAAAGGCAAAGGGGTCAACAGGTCAGGTTTTACTACAATTGCTTGAAATGCGCCTGGATAACATCCTTTTTCGGTTGGGTATGGCTCCGACTATTCCGGGAGCTCGCCAATTAGTTAACCATAGACATATTTTAGTCAATGGTCGTATAGTAGATATACCAAGTTATCGCTGCAAACCCCGAGATACTATTGCGGCGAGGGATGAACAAAAATCTAAAGCTCTAATTCAAAATTCTCTCGATTCATCCCCTAATGAGGAATTGCCAAACCATTTGACTCTTCAAGCATTCCAATATAAAGGATTAGTCAATCAAATAATAGATAGTAAGTGGGTTGGTTTGAAAATAAATGAATTGTTAGTTGTAGAATATTATTCTCGTCAGACTTAAAAAAAAAAGACTAAACTAATAATAATAAGGGTTCGACCCCATTTTGCTGCCTTTCGGCGAAGTAAATTAACCAAAGGTTAAGATAAATAAGGATTTGATCCGGATTTTTCTTACGTTTAGGTGCCATAGACCGAGAGGGATATTTTCATTCATTCCTTGTCTACTCTTTTCTTTAACAGTCTTTTCCCTACCACAGCCATTAGGAATAGAGAATCCATATCAAAGAAAGGTCTAACTGTTGGAATAGTCGTATCCATTGCTATTTGATCTATTGTGATTAGTAAGATCGGTAAATTAGGTGAAGGTAAGGAGAGAGAGGGATTCGAACCCTCGGTAAGCAAAAGCCTACATAGCAGTTC